ATACGTTTAATTTGAAGAATATAAACTTATCAAAATTAATCAATCCTATGCCAAGAACCAGATTTGAACTGGTGACACGAGGATTTTCAGTCCTCTGCTCTACCAACTGAGCTATCCCGGCCATTACCGAAGTATCATCCTCATTTTACTAGATGACTTAGGTTTATGTCAATTAAAAGAAACGCAAAAGTAGTAAATGAAAAAAGTTTTGGACCGGGAATTTCTTGGATCTTCGAAAAGAAGATTTTCTAAGTTTTAAAATGAAAAATGATATAGATTCTAAATAATTCAAATCGATATTTCTTTCTCATTGTCTATGATATATCCCACAAGGCTTGTATATAATAAGAAAAGAAATTATAGTTTGTAAAAGCGTCGGATGAATGAAAAAAGATAATGAATTCTTGAATAACTAAAAAAAGGGTAAGGTGGCAAACAGACTTTTTTGGGGAGTAGGGTTGGGGATAGAGGGACTTGAACCCTCACGATTTTAAAAGTCAACGGATTTTCATCTTACTATAAATTTCATTGTTGTCAGTATTGACATGTAGAATGGGACTCTATCTTTATTCTCGTCCGATTAATAAGTTCCACCAAGAATCGATCAGACTATGAAGTGAATCATTTGATCAACACAAGGTAGTGAACTCCATTTGTTAGAACAGCTTCCATTGAGTCTCTGCACCTATCCCTTTTTTCTCGCTTTCTAAACTCTGGTTTGTTCGCGTAAACCAGGATTTGGCTCAGGATTACCCATTGTTAATTCCAGGGTTTCTCTGAATTTGAAAGTTATCACTTAGTAGGTTTCCATACCAAGGCTCAATCCAATTAAGTCCGTAGCGTCTACCAATTCCGCCATATCCCCTTTTTTGTTTTGAGATTAGGATCTCATTATGATGTCTTTCCACTTTTTCTTATGCCGAAACCTTGGAATTCATTACATATAGATACTTTTTTTATTTCTTTGGTATCTTCTTTCATTTTTTTTAACCCCATCCATATTGATTTAGTCTAATCAACAAAGATTCTATCATTTTTGTATTTGCAATTCAATATGGTTATATATTACAGAACATATATATGTTCTTCCTTTTCTCATCTTTGTCTTAAATTTGAAGAAATAGTTGAACGGTCGATTCGTTTTTTTTTACTTCCATGAAAAGAAATTTATGATCATTATTCAAACTTAGAATTCTACAATGTGCAATGGAAAAAGATTCTTAAGTCTACTTCGTAGATTTGAAATTCGAATAATTCAAAAAATTCTATTCGAATATTAATTTCGAATATTAATTCTATAAAAAAAAAGACAAAAAGGATAAAATAATAATAATAGCATGAGGTTAGAACAAAAAAACAAGAATTTCAAATCAGATATCATTTAACTTAAAAAAAAGCTTTCCGGTCTAATTCAAATTTTCTTATTTAGAAACTAATGAAATCAAAATTAGAAAGTCGATATATTGCTATATTCTATTAATTCATTAAGGTTATGTTTTATTTATTTACTGATAGTCACTATTTATTTGAGCTATATTCTGTTCTAGAATATCTAGAATATGATGAATTCTAAAAAGATAAGGAAAAATATGAATAGAATAGTTAATTGATACGATCTAGTAGTTTAGTGAATTTGTATGCACTATTTTATTTTAGCCCGCTTAGCTCAGAGGTTAGAGCATCGCATTTGTAATGCGATGGTCATCGGTTCGATTCCGATAGCCGGCTTTTCCATATTTTTTGTTTTTTTACATGATTTTTAATGTCCTTTCAAAATCAAAGAAGATTGAAAAGACTTCTTTCACCTTTTTCCAAGAGTTACCACGCCATTTATATTATGTCATATAAACTTCCATTTCCATATTAGGAATATATATTGGGTAAAAGGGTTAGATCTTTGCAAAATAAATCAAGAAAATAAAGGAAAATTTTTGTGATTTATTTGATTTATATATATTGTATATACAATAAAAAAAATCTGTATATTGAGAGAATATATCTTCTGACTCTTTGTATTCCAATAGTTTATTGGAGTGGATTTTACGTCATTTATCATTATCATTTAGTTCAGTTTTAATTTTGTTTAGTTTTGTACAATTTCAATAAAAAAAGGAGTCTTTATGTCACGTTACCGCGGGCCTCGTTTTAAAAAAATACGCCGTCTGGGGGCTTTACCGGGACTAACTAGTAAAAGGCCTAGGGCAGGAAGCAATCTTAGAAACCAATCACGCTCCGGAAAAAAATCTCAATATCGTATTCGTTTAGAAGAAAAACAAAAATTGCGTTTTCATTATGGTCTTACAGAACGCCAATTACTTAAATATGTTCGTATCGCCGGAAAAGCCAAGGGGTCAACGGGTCAAGTTTTATTACAATTACTTGAAATGCGTTTAGATAACATCCTTTTTCGGTTGGGGATGGCTTTGACTATTCCTCAAGCGCGCCAATTAGTTAACCACGGACATATTTTAGTTAATGGTCGTATAGTTGATATACCAAGTTATCGCTGCAAACCCCGAGATATTATTACAGTGAAGGATGAACAAAACTCTAGAACTTTGGTTCAAAATCTTCTTGAGTCATCTGCCCCCGAGGAATTGCCAAACCATCTGACTCTTCACACATTCCAATATGAAGGGTTAGTCAATCAAATAATAGATAGGAAATGCGTCGGTTTGAAAATAAATGAATTGCTTGTCGTAGAATATTACTCTCGACAGACTTAAAAAACCTAAGTTAAGTAAAAAAAAAAAAGAAATAAAAATCAAGAGTTCGGATAACTCCCCTTTGCCCTTCTTTTTTGATTAAAAATCAAAAGGCGCAAGGTAAGGGATTTTGTCGGGTAATCTTTTTCCTATTCATGTATCATAGATTGGTAGGGAGGTTTGGATCCCTTGTTTGCTCTTCCCAGCATTTTCCATATCAAAAAAATGTAGATTTTATATCTATTCTTTTTTATTTGATTTGATACATTGTGGTCAATCACGTAAGATTGGTGAATTAGTTGAAAGTACGGAAAGAGAGGGATTCGAACCCTCGGTAAACAAAAGTCTACATAACAGTTCCAATGTTACGCCTTCAACCACTCGGCCATCTCTCCGACATCAGGATTATGACTGAGTACCTGGGTGAATAGCGAGTTATTCATCGTTTTTTAGATTATGGTTAATAGATACCTTTTTTGACCGGAAAAATTTGGAAGTAGATAGAATATTTTTTTATAAAAAACGAGTCCGCTTTTATGTTAGTTCGTACTATAAAATTCCTTTGTTTGTGAGAAAATTTTCTCACAAAAGAAAAGGTAAAGGAAATAAAAAGAGTTATAGAATGGATTACTACCTATGCCAAGATCGCGTATAAATGGAAATTTTATTGATAAAACCTTTACAATTGTAGCCGATATCTTATTACGAGTCATTCCGACAACTTCCGGAGAAAAAGAGGCATTTACTTATTACAGAGATGGTGCGATTTGATTATCATTATTTTTTTTTATTTCTCACCGATTTGGAATAGAAAAAAAACGAGTATTGAAAAAAATCTACGCTTTTGAAGGTGAAGTTTATAATATAAAAAAAGCAATCCCTTCTGTCATGTATCCATGATTAATGCAGCCTTAGATGCTTCAATTGTGAATTCTAGTATTGAGCAAAAGGTTTTTTACCTATGGTTCCCGTATTACAGATCAATCCTACTAGACTAATACAATATACGAATAGGAGGCACAGGGGAAGAAGCACTACGCCGAGAAATCAACAACACGAAAACTTTCTTCAAAATGATTCCTTTTCTTTCTTCTTCTTCTTTGGGATTGGGACTAATTAAAATGGTTGGAACAATAAACATCCATCTCGTCCGTACTTTGGATACCCGTATAACCATTGAAGACTGTTGAAGTGACTAATTCCTGGAAATTTAGGGGCGTTGAGAACAAAGAAATTGTTAGAGTTTCCTTTTTTATTTTTATCTAGTATGAACCCACTTGGTAGTAAGAAAAGATCTTTTACAAGAAGGTTGGCTAGGGATTTCTTGTAAAAACATTAGCCCCGCTTAGTTCATAATGACATCAAATTTTTCCATATATTTATTATTTTCATTATGCACCTAAAGGAGGAGCCGTATGAGATGAAAATCTCACATACGGTTCTGAAACGGAGAATTCGTTAAAGCGAATGACGACCGTAACGGATGTCGGCTCAATCTGAAGGAAATTATGCGGAAGCATTACAGAATTATTATGAAGCTATGCGACTAGAAATTGACCCCTATGATCGAAGTTATATACTCTATAATATAGGCCTTATCCACACAAGTAATGGGGAACATACCAAAGCTTTAGAATATTATTTTCGGGCATTAGAACGAAACCCCTTTTTACCACAAGCTTTTAATAATATGGCTGTGATCTGTCATTACGTGCGACTATCTCCACTATAGAAAAAAAGAACGAACAGCTAGTCAATGAAATACTAGAAACAAAAAAAAAGGGCTTTCTACATAAGCATCGTCCAAAACGATTTTTTATCAGCTGTAGCAAATAAATAAACTTCACGGATCGAAATATGAAGTGAAGACTAGATATGCCTAAATACTTTCTTCTATGGATAAAAAAAGATTTAATTGATAGAGGAAGCACCGTAAAGATCAATTCGAAAGGTTTTGGACCGATACAACAAGAGCTGTTTATTTATATCATAATATGAGATAAATCTTAGGAATCTACTTATGTAATAGAGTGGATCCCCTAAGGTATTGAGCAGCGGTGTAGCATCAGATCCTAAAGACAGTAAGTCTTTTTCTTTTTTATGAAGTATGAAAAAAGTCTTTTTCAAAGATTCTATATAAATTTTTATATGAAAGCGGGATAGTTACCTTTCAGAAAATTCTAATATCTGATAACAGTGGACATGCCTTTTTTTTCTGAAGGTAGGAGAAAAGATAAAACTTATTATATTAATTAATATATTAATTAAAAATATATTAATTAAATTAAAATGAAA